TAACCAAGCATCCCCCATCGGTTCTATGCCCGATTCATAACTAGAGAGCTTCTCTGGTCCTTCACTAATCGGGGCCAAAACTCCGGAAATTAGAAATGCCAAAATAGGAATAACACTTGATATTATTAGAAATGCCCAGAAAATATCATATTCGTAAAGCAGAAACATAGAAGCACTCCTATTAATGTGGAATATACCGAATTCGTTGATTCAAATTGGAATTCTCAATTCATCCATAACTGCATTAGTCGAAACAACAATTTTGATCAAACCACATAGTTTCGTTTGTTTACTTGTTGTGGGTCATGTATCGTCTCAAGATTCATCCAACGGAATCCCACTTACACTTACTTCGATTCTATTTAGATATGGTGTAGACATATAATGCTATTATACAAATCAAACTCTCTCCTACCTTGCCTCGGGTTTTCTATCAAACAAAAAAAGGAATTAAGGAATTTTTTTTAAAGACTATTTTAAATAATATGAATTGAAATTGAAATAATATTCAAACAATATTATTCAAATAAGATTAAATGAAATATTAAACATAAAAAATTTCAATATTCTATTAATATAATAGAGCCAAAGAGGAGGTCTGGCCCATTTTTTCTCTCTCTCTCTTTTTTTTTTTTTCTTAGTGATTTAGAATATAGTCAGTAGTCAGATGGAATAGAATTTCTAGGAATTTCCATCTCGGGATTTATGGTATATTCTACGTGGCTGTGTTGGTGTATTCTTTTCATTAAGATCCGGATAGAGGATTATTGTTTCTATTGATTTGATACGGATACGAAAACAGAATGCATCGACCGATTCGATTCTCTCTCCCTGTCCCAGATTTATACTTAATTGATTTGATTCAATCCATTGAATTGTGAGGAACCCTTACATATAAAAACTCATGGGTTCCTATACCCAAATTAGGAAACTTTGGACCTGTACTACCCCGGCCCCGGCTTTACCCCCGAGTTAGAAGTCTTGAAAGAATCATTTCAGACCCATTTCTAGGACTAAAGATCGTGATTTGGAATGACTCGAAATACTTATTTATTGAATGTAATAATAACACCTAGCAGGACCAACCAACGAGTTAGGTTTCGTGACAACAAAAAACGTTTCTTTTGAAGCAAACCTAAAAAATGGGGCATAGTTTAATGGTAGAGTCGGCTGAATCGTAAATGATTTACAGAAGATACTTCGAATGGAATCATGCGTTGTCGAACGATTCGATAGACAAAATCTCCCCATCCCAAAACCAACTCATAGAACATAGAAATAGAAGAGGGTGCGTTGATACATTTAGGACCAATTCATTGTCTCTAAAACAATGAATTGGGATTGTTGTTCTGCCAAAAGGCGATACGTCGGGGGATTCCTAACTCATCCAAGTTCAAATGGGCCCTAATCTTTTTAGATAAAGTCTGCATTGGTAGAATTGGAATGATGAACAAATTGGATTGGGTAGATTGGAATAAAAAAAATAAGTTATAAGTTTAAGTATTGTACAGAAAAATGACTACTTGCTTTGCTAAGCCGGTTATACGAAGAAAAGCCTATTGTACAATGAAACTTACCAAAGAGCTTCGTTTTTGAAACTCCGGCTTTTCTACAAATACAAGAACAAGAATAGGTTCTAGATAATGTGACTTACTATTAGATTGAATTTGGATTTGATTTGGTTGGGTCAGGTTGGAGTTTTTCTTGAGCCAGGCTCATGTTATGATTTTGACTTCATAAATTGACTTGGGTATACCAAAGCAAAGGTGTATCACTAAATCTTGGATCGTGGACAAATAAAAGAGGAGAAAAAGGCCGTGTGTCATTCACAGACGAAGATTAATGAAGAAGAATGGGTTTGTTTATCCGAGATTTGAAAATACCGATCCGATTGGATCCATTGGAATAAATTATTGTTTTCAAGCCCCGAGGGATCTCCGTGATCCTGTGGGAATGATTCCATTTCTATGGAACAATCAACCGGCCGGTCACACGCACTAATTAGGAAATGAATACAAAAATGGATAGGGCTATACGGACTCGAACCGTAGACCTTCTCGGTAAAACAGATCAAACTTATTATTATCGAAATGATTCGAACTGTTTCAAAGACCCAACATGCGTTTTTTTTTTTGCATTGGGCTCTTTCATTAACTGATAAAAAGATCGGCTAGTCCACCATATTTTTTCTTGACAGGAAGATAACGAGATGGCTCCATGCGCTCGGATTCATTATTTGAATTCTGATCCGGGAGCAATACCAAAGTGTTTCAAAGAAGGGTTACCCTGACGTAGGTCTGCCTCCGGCCTAGATCAACCTAAGTTAAATGGAGTCTCTATCAATCCGCCCCAAGAGTCAAATATGATACTTCATACACCTTAAAGTTCATAGGACGAAAAGAGGTTATTTTGAGGTCCTTATCCTCATTATGCCTAGCATTGAAGGGACTTCACCTTATCAATGATCAAACCAATGATGGGTTCTATTTGGTACCTGAAT